AAAAATTTAAACAACGAATTTATAAATAGAATTGAAGCCTTAGATAGAAAATATCTTTCTTTGAATATACTCGAAACAAGGACTCGATTGTGTAACGATGATTCTACAAAAGAATACTTATCCAAAGGGTATGATCCCTTTTTGAACGGATCATATCGGAGAACAATTCACAAAAGTCCTTCACCATCAATCCTAAAAAAAACTTCGATAGACAATTTCTTAAATAAATTTGGGATAAACCGAATTCACGGTATCCTTCTTCTCGATACTTCTTTCCTAGAAGTTGAACAGAAAATGAATAGATTTGCTAAAAAATCATTATCAACAGAAATTGTTGATTTCTTAACTTTCATCAGTAAAATAGATTCAGAAAAAAAAACAAAATATTTGAACTATTTTTATTTTGTAAATAAGGATGCTAATCATCAAAAAATTCGTAGAAAATCAATTAAAATAAAAGAAATCATTAAAAAAGTCCCTCGATGCACATACAAATTAATCACGGATTTGGAACAACAATCAGGAGAACATCAAGAAGACGTTCCAGTAGATCATCAAATTCGCTCAAGAAAAGCGAAACATGTAGTAATTTTTACTGGTAACAAGCAAGAAATTGATCCTAATACTAAAAAGGATATTAATACACCCGATCAAACAGACCAAGTAGCTTTGATGCGCTATGCACAACAATCAGATTTTCGACGAGGTATAATCAAAGGTTCTATGCGGGCTCAAAGGCGTAAAATAGTAATTTTGAAATTGTTTCAAGCAAACGCGCATGCCCCTATTTTTTTGAACAGAATGAAAAAATCCCCTCTTTTTTCTTTTGATTTGATTGATATCTCCGGGTTTATTAAACAAATTTTTAAAAATTGGGTAGGAAAAAGGAAAGTATTCAAAATTGTAGAGTATACAGAAGAGCAAACAAAAAGAAAAGAAAAAAACGAGGAGAACAAAAGAAAGGAGAAAGCACGAATAGAAGTAGCAGAGGCCTGGGATACCATACTATTTTCGCAAGTAATAAGAGGTTGCATGTTAGTAACTCACTCCATTTTTAGAAAATATATTCTATTTCCTTTATTGATAATCGCGAAAAATATTGGACGTATATTCCTATTGCAACTTCCTGAATGGTCTGAGGATTTACAGGACTGGAATAGAGAGATGTATGTTAAATGTACTTATAATGGTGTTCCATTATCAGAAACAGAATTTCCGAAAAATTGGTTGACAGACGGTATTCAGATAAAAATCTTATTTCCTTTCTGTCTAAAACCTTGGCACAAATCGAAACTACGATACTCTCAGAACAATTTAATGAAAAATAAAAAAGAAAAAGATGATTTTTGTTTTTTAACAGTTTGGGGAATAGAAGCTGAATTTCCTTTTGGTTCACCCCGAAAAAGGCCTTCCTTTTTTAAACCAATTTTCAAGGAATTCGAAAAACAAATTGGAAAATTAAAAAAGAAGTATTTTCTAGTTCTAATAGTTTTCAAAGAAAAAACAAAATCACTTCGAAAAGCTTCAAAAGAAAGAAAAAAATGGATTATAAAAAGTGTGAGTTTTATAAAAAAAAAAATAAAAAAACTTTCAAAAGTAAATCCAATTCTATTATTTCAATTAAGAGAAGTATATGAATCGAGTGAAAATAAAGGAGAAAGGGATTCCATAAGCAGCAATCAAAAAATTAACAAACCCGTTAGTAAAATTGGATCGACCAATTGGTCAAATTCTTCATTGACAGAAAAAAAGATGAAGGATCTGACTGATAGAACAAGTAAAATTCGAAATCAAATAGAAAGAATTAGAAAAGAGAAGAAAAAAATCACTACAAGAATAAATATAAATAATATTAGTCCTAACAAAATAAGTTATAATGCTAAAAGATTAGCAAAATTGAAAATATTAAAAAGAATAAATGCTCGATTAATCTCTAAATTATCCCCCTTTTTTAACTTCTTGATTGAAAGAATATACACATATATGTTTTTATCTATCATTAATATTCCCAGAATGAATATAGAACTTTTTCTTAAATCAACAAAAAAAATTATTGAGAAATTCATTTACAATAATGAAAGAAAGCAAGAAAATATTAATAAAAAAAATTCACATTATTTTTATGACTTATCCTACATGTCACAAGCATATGTATTTTACAAATTATCAAAAATCCAAGTTAGTAACTCGTCTAAATTAAGATCTATTCTTAAATATCAAGGAATCCGTTTTTTTCTTAAGCCTGAAATAAAGGATTCTTGTGAAATAGAAGAGATGTTTCATTCGAAATTAGGAGTTTCGAGTTATAAAATGAATCAATGGAAAGGATGGTTGAAAAGCTGTAATCACTACGATTTATCTCAGATGAGATGGTCTAGATTAATATCAGAAAAGTGGCGAAATAGAGTTCGCCGCTGTCGTATGACGAAAAAGGAAAATTTAAGCAAATGGCATTTATATGAAAAAAACGAATTAATTGATTTCAAAAAACAACAAAAAATTGAAGTCTATTCATTAGTGAATAAATCGAATAAAAAAGATAATTTTCAAAAATACCATATATATGATCTTTTATCATATAAATTTTTAAATTATGATTATGAAAATAAAACAGAATGCCTTTTTTCTAGATCTCCGTTTCAAAGAAATAAGAACCAAGAGATTTCTTATAACACACATAAAGACACCCTTTTTGATATGCTGAAGAGTATTTATATCAATAATTTTCTAGGAAAGGTAGATATTCTACCTATGGAAAAAACTGCGGATAGAAAATATTTTGATTGGAAAATTATCAATTTTTCTCTTATACAAAGGGTAGATATTGAAACCTGGATCGCGATCGATATTAATATAAATCAAGATACTCAGATTGGTACTAATAATTCTCAAATAATTAATAAAAAAGATCTTTTTTATCTTATTATTCCAGAAATCAATCCAACAAACTCCCACAAAGTCTTTTTTGATTGGATGGGAATGAATGAAAAAATGTTAAAGCATCCCATATCGAATCTTGAACTTTGGTTCTTCCCAGAATTTGTGTTACTTTATAATGCATATAAAACGAAACCTTGGTTTATACCAAGTAAATTACTTCTTTTAAATTTGAATAGAAATAAAAAAATTAGTGAAAATAAAAAGATCAATGAAAAGCAAAAAAGAAGTTTTTTAACTAAAAATCATCGAAATAAAGAACAAAAAGAATCCACAGGCCGAAGATACCTTCGCTCTATTCTTTCACAAGAAAAAGACATTGAAGAAAATTATGAAAGATCAGACATGAAAAAAGGGAAAAAGCAAAAACAATACAAAAGTAACACAGAAGTAGAACTAGATTTATTCCTGAAACGTTATTTGCTTTTTCAATTGAGATGGGACGATACTTTGAATCAAAAAATGATCAATAATATCAAGGTATATTGTCTCCTCTTTAGACTGATAGATCCAAGAAAAATTATTATATCCTCAATTCAAAAGAGAGAAATGAGTTTGGATATAATGTTGATTCAGAAGAGTTTAACTCCTACAGAATTGATGAAAAAGGGAGTATTGATTATAGACCCCATTCATTTGCCTGGAAACGACGATAGACAATTGATTATGTATCAAATCATAGGTATTTCCTTATTTCATAAAAGTAAGCACCAAACTAATCAAAAATACCAAGAACAAAGATATGTTTCTAAGAATAATTTTTATGAAACTAGTTCACCACATCAAAGAATAACTGAAACTAGGCACAAAGCTCATTTAGATTTGCCTGTTCCTGAACATATTTTATCGTTTAGATGTCGTAGAAAATTGAGAATTATGATTTGTTTCAATTCAAAGAGTAGGAATGGTGTAGATAGAAATTCAGTATTTTGGAACGAGAAGAACGTAAAAAACAGTAACCAAGTTTCGTCTGATAATAAACATCTGGATAGAAAGAAAAATAAATTAATTAAATTAAAGCTTTTTCTTTGGCCTAATTATCGATTAGAAGATTTAGCTTGTATGAATCGTTCTTGGTTTGATACCAATAATGGCAGTCATTTTTGTATATTAAGGATACAGATGTATCCCCGAATTTTTCATTCGTGAATAATACACTTTTTCATTATATGCTTACTATATACTTATATGCTTACTATATGCTTATAGGGTATATGAAAGCAACCAAATACACACATCACATGTCTTACATTTCATTCGAATAGCCAATACGAAATTTGTATCAATTAGATCGCAAAAGAAATCAACAGAACCTGCTTCATTTTCGGTCTAAATTCTTCGATTCGAAAAAGTACCAATCCTTTTCTATCCTCTATCTAAATCCAATTTAAAATTGGTTGGATTGATTTTACTTCAGAAAATTAGGAGTTCATAAATTGTATATACCACATTAAAATGAATGGCATTATTATTACTGATCAGTAAAATCAATATCTGTAAAAAAAGGGGGCAAAGACATTTTTTTATGGTCAAAAATTCATTCATTTCGATTATTTCTCAAAAAGAAAACGAAGGGTCTGTTGAATTTCAAGTATTCAGTTTCACCACTAAAATAAGGAGACTTACTTCACATTTGGAATTGCACAAAAAGGACTCTTCATCTCAGAGAGGTTTGCGAAAAATTTTGGGAAAACGTCAACGGCTGCTGGCTTATTTGTCAAAAAATAATATAGGGCGTTATAAAGAATTAATCGGTGAGTTGGGTATTCGAGAAATAAAAACTCGTTAATTTGAAGTGTGATACCATTTAAATTTATTCATTTCCATTTTGATGAACTTCTTTTTACTTTCAGAAACGCATGGAAGAATGACTCGAGAAAAAAACTTATGATTGCATCAACTACAAGAAAAGACCTCATGATAGTCAATATGGGCCCTCACCACCCATCAATGCATGGTGTTCTTCGACTGATAGTTACTCTCGACGGTGAAGATGTTATTGACTGTGAACCAATATTGGGTTATTTACATAGAGGGATGGAGAAAATTGCGGAAAATCGAACAATTATACAATATTTGCCTTATGTAACGCGTTGGGATTATTTAGCTACTATGTTCACAGAAGCAATAACTGTAAATGGACCGGAACAGCTAGGTAATATTCAAGTACCTCAAAGGGCTAGCTATATCAGAGCTATTATGTTGGAATTGAGTCGTATCGCTTCCCATTTGTTATGGCTTGGCCCGTTTATGGCAGATATTGGGGCACAGACTCCTTTCTTCTATATTTTTCGAGAACGAGAATTGATATATGACCTATTCGAAGCTTCCACCGGTATGCGCATGATGCATAATTATTTTCGTATCGGAGGAGTAGCTGCTGATCTACCTCATGGCTGGATAGATAAATGTTTGGATTTTTGCGATTATTTTTTAACCGGGGTTGCTGAATATCAAAAGCTTATTACACGGAATCCCATTTTTTTAGAACGAGTTGAAGGCGTAGGCATTATTGGCGCAGAAGAAGCACTAAATTGGGGTTTATCAGGATCAATGCTACGAGCTTCCGGAATACAATGGGATCTTCGTAAAGTTGATCGTTATGAGTGTTACGACGAATTTGATTGGGAGGTTCAATGGCAAAAAGAAGGGGATTCATTAGCGCGTTATTTAGTACGAATCAGTGAAATGACAGAATCCATAAAAATTATTCAACAGGCCCTGGAAGGAATTCCAGGGGGACCCTATGAGAATTTAGAAATCCGACGCTTTGATAGAATAAAAAACCCTGAATGGAATGATTTTCAATATCAATTTATTAGTAAAAAACCTTCTCCAACTTTTGAATTGTCGAAACAAGAACTTTATGTAAGAGTTGAAGCACCAAAAGGCGAATTGGGAATTTTTATGATAGGAGATCAGAGTGTTTTTCCTTGGAGATGGAAAATTCGACCACCGGGTTTTATCAACTTGCAAATTCTTCCTCAGTTAGTTAAAAGAATGAAATTGGCTGATATTATGACGATACTAGGTAGCATAGATATCATTATGGGAGAAGTTGATCGTTGAAATGATAATTGATATAACTGAAATACAAACTATCAATTCTTTTTCCAGATTGGAATCCTTAAAAGAGGTCTATAGGATCATATGGATGCTTGTCCCTATTTTGACTCTTGTATTAGGAATCACACTAGGTGTACTAGTAATTGTTTGGTTAGAAAGAGAAATATCTGCAGGAATACAACAACGTATTGGACCTGAATACGCTGGGCCTTTAGGAATTCTTCAAGCTCTAGCAGATGGTACAAAACTACTTTTTAAAGAGAATCTTCTTCCATCTAGAGGCGATACGCGTTTATTTCGTACGGGGCCATCCATAGCGGTCATATCCATTTTACTAAGTTATTCAGTAATTCCTTTTAGCTATCGACTTATTCTAGCTGATCTTAGTATTGGTGTTTTTTTATGGATCGCCGTTTCAAGCCTTGCTCCCGTTGGACTTCTTATGTCGGGATATGGATCAAATAATAAATATTCCTTTTTAGGTGGATTAAGGGCTGCTGCTCAATCAATTAGTTATGAAATACCATTAACTCTATGTGTATTATCAATATCTCTACGTGTGATTCAGTGAGACATAAAAATTCCCCTATTTCTAGCAAGAAAGTTAAATGAACTGAATATCTATTTTATATTTTTTTATTCATCATTGGGGTTGATAAAATAAACCAGATAGTTATATGAGTGAAATAAAACGGCTTAAAGATTTGCTGTTAAAGGAATTCAATCTCATTTCCTATGTACAAGAATTAAGTGAAAGTAAAGACATAAGCAGTCGAGACTGTTTACCCCAAGATTAGTTGATTAGTCATCATGACTTGAAGCGGGTTCAAAAGATCAACTTATGGGGTTTTTACCATCTATTAACATAGCGATTGCCCTAATGGGAGATTCAAACAAAATGAGTGGATGGTTAGGAAGACCAAGATACACAAAGGATTAATAATAGAGATTCTGGAAATTATACAAAATTATACAATAGGATATTTCTTTATAGAAAAGGAATTTGAGTTCGGGCTTTAAGTTGGTAGAAATGATTAAGAAGTACCCCCCACAATTTCGATCTAGAGTATGTTCCTATCCACCGATTAAGTAAATAACTATCACGAACGAAGAAATCTTTTACTTTGGATAATGTCCCCTTTTTTTTTGAGAAAGGAGAATAGGAACGAAATAAAATAGAAAGACTAGAATTGCAAAAAGAGATCTTTTTTTTTATTCATACCTATCTTTATTTAGAAAGATAGAATTCTTATTATGAAATGCAATCGCTAATTCTTTTTCGTAATCGAAAATGATAGGTTGAGATATCTATTGATATTCGTCTAAAAAGCCTTTTTTTATTCAAGGATAAAGTTTTTAATCAACAAAGAAAAATGCAAATTCTTAAAAGATGAGATCAATTCAGAAGCACTTTATTTATTCGAAATCTAGCAGACAGAATTTCATTGGTCTAATTCGAAACCTTAGAATAAGCGTTTGACTCTCGAGCGATCTTAT